CACACACTCCCATAATCCATTTTTTCTTCGGAGAGTTCCCTTCAACTATTCGTGTATGTAAATAATAATAATTCAATTTTTGTTAAGTTGAAGGGAAATATCCAAATACATGTCTTATTTTTTTAAATAATCCATATTTGTAGCAATGAAATATATTCCTCCCCAAAATCAAAAATGATTGTGATTACAAATATCTATGATCCATATTCGCTATAAAGGACCGGAAATGCCCTGCTTACGTATCATTGAAAAGTGCATTAACATAAATACAGCAGTAAGAAGAGGTAGTACAAAAGTATGCAGACTATAAAAACGAGTTAAGGTAGATTGTCCCACACTAGAACTTCCGCGTAATAACTCTACCAAAGACGATCCTATTCCAGGAATCGCTTCGGGTACGCCTGTTACAATTTTGACTGCCCAATAACCGATTTGGTCCCAAGGTAAGGAATAACCGGTTACACCAAAAGATGCAGTCAATACAGCCAAAACTACACCGGTAACCCAAGTTAATTCACGAGGTTTTTTAAAACCCCCTGTGAGATACACACGAAATACGTGTAGAATCATCATTAAGACCATCATACTTGCTGACCATCGATGAACTGATCGAATTAACCAACCAAAGTTAGCCTCAGTCATTATATATTGAACAGAAGCAAAAGCTTCAGTAACGGTCGGACGATAATAAAAAGTCATAGCAAATCCCGTTGCTACTTGGACTAAAAAACAAGTAAGTGTAATTCCTCCTAAACAATAAAATATATTCACATGAGGAGGAACGTATTTACTAGTTATATCATCGGCAATCGCTTGAATCTCAAGACGTTCTTCGAACCAATCATAGACTTTATTGAGATAGGTAAACCAATGGAACCCCCCCTGAGAACCGTATATGAGAATTTCATCTCGTACGGCTCAAACAAAAATACCCAAATACACTGGTTGTAACGAAAACAGATATTTGTAATAGAAAGTTTCAAAATTCTTGATTTAATCCTATGATTCTAATTTTCTCTGACGATAAGCAAAAATGGAAATCCGAAAACTATTATTTTTGGTTATAATGCCAAAATCTCAAGTCGGCTCTCTTGTCTTTATCTTGATCTTTTCAGGCCTCTTGAATATTCTATTACTTACTTCATTTTTTTATGTGTAATGTGATTTTACAGCTTTCTTCTTTATTATTATTATATTTGGATTATTGATAGGAATTCTCTTGTTGGGACCATACGAATCAATTAAAAAAAAACATCAGATTCATACTATAACCACGATGATTCAAAAAACCTTTAATCGAAGTCCAAAAATTCCCTGAGTAAGAATTGCTGGATCATCACTTATTCAATGAATAGATATAATGAAAAAATACAAAGAAAGGTTTGTCCTTTGATCAAAATAAAGGTAAGCTCCGGAAGTTCTATTTTAAAGGATGAAAATTCTTCAATTGCGTTTTCTAATTCTTTGAAAAGTTTTTTAAGTCCGATTACGCGGTCTAAATATTTAGTATGAATCATAGTTCTAATATTTTTAGAAATTTTCTATATTCCGTGCTCCAGATACTAGAATAAATATCTGACGGGATAAAACCATCTCTATCAAGATGACAGATCCATTTTATGTTCTGTATTATCAATAAGATCAATTAAAACAAGTCACACACTCATATTCCGGAAATACAGAAACAAAGAAATTCCACGATCAAACTACCAAATAAAAATGCAATAGGCTAACAAACAATAAGAAACCTAAATGCTTCAATTTCCTTTCTATTGAAAAGCTAATTACTCGATTCTCATAAATCTAATTAATAGAAATTCCGTCCAGTAAAATGGACGAATTATAAATCTCCAAAATAATAGATAGAAATATCGCAAATAGAGCCATTGCAACACCCATCAAAGGGGTAGTTCCCCACCCCGGAGCTACTTTACCATATTCTGAATTTAATGGTTTCAATAAATCCCCTACAACAGTTCGTCTTGGACCTGGTCTAGAATTATCCTCAACGGTTTGCGTAGCCATAAATAAGATTTTTTATTCATTGAGATATGTTGACTTTGTATACCATTCCGATGTAAATATAAAGATCTTATCCTATAGATCTATTCGGATCTTGAAACTTGATAATTATAATAATGGAAACAGCAACCCTAATTGCCATCTCTATATCTGGTTTACTTGTAAGTTTTACTGGGTATGCCTTATATACTGCTTTTGGGCAACCCTCTCAACAACTAAGAGATCCATTCGAAGAACATGGAGACTAGTTGAAGTAATGAGCCCCCATATTGGGGGCTCATTACTTCAACTAAGATAATCCAAATTATTTCGTCTTTTTCGTTGGAACTTTAGGAGGTTCTCTAAAAAAGATAGCGAAAAAAATAATTCCTAAAGTCGAGACTAAGAGGAATGTATAAACCAATGCTTCCATAGATTTGATCGTAGTTTACAATTATAGCTTTCATACCTGTTTATTGGGGCGCATTTCCCAGATAAAAAAGAAAGAACCAGAGTAAATGCATCCAAATTTATCTAGTTCTCTATGTGAAATTCAAAATCATAACAAAAATAAGTCGAAAAGCAACAAAAGAATGTTCTATCAGACTACCTGTCTTCTTGTAGTTGGATCTCCAAGTTTTTGGAATGCTCCAAATTCTACTTGAGTATCTAAATCTGGGTCGATACCGGCAAAAACATCTCTGAACAAAGTTCTAGCACCATGCCAAATGTGTCCGAAAAAGAATAGCAGAGCAAATGAAGCATGTCCAAAAGTAAACCAACCCCTTGGACTGCTACGAAAAACACCATCAGATTTCAAAGTAGCACGATCTAATTCAAAAATTTCACCCAATTGAGCACGTCTAGCATATTTTTTCACAGTAGCGGGATCACTATAACTGACTCCATTAAGTTCGCCACCATAGAACTCAACAGTTACACCTACTTGTTCGACACTATATTTCGATTCTGCCCTTCGAAAAGGAACATCGGCTCTAACAATTCCGTCCCCGTCCACCAAAACAACAGGAAATGTTTCAAAAAAAGTAGGCATACGACGTACAAAAAGTTCACGCCCCTCTTTATCTCTAAAGATGGGATGTCCTAACCAACCGACGGCTATTCCATCTCCATTGTCCATTGAGCCCGCTCTAAATAACCCCCCTTTTGCTGGATTATTACCAATGTAATCATAAAAAGCTAATTTTTCGGGAATTTTAGACCAAGCTTCTGATAAACTTTGATTTTCGGCTAGTCCAGCACCAACTCTTCGATATATTTCTTGCTGGAAGTATCCTTGATCCCATTGATAGCGGGTAGGACCAAATAATTCAATGGGGGTTGTTGCTGAACCATACCACATAGTTCCAGCAACGACAAAAGCTGCAAAAAACACAGCAGCAATACTACTGGAAAGGACGGTTTCAATATTTCCCATACGTAATCCTTTATATAGACGTTGGGGCGGACGCACACTAAGATGGAAAAGACCCGCTAATATGCCCAACGTTCCTGCTGCAATATGATGAGAAGCTATCCCCCCAGGAACAAAAGGGTCAAAACCTTCCACACCCCACGCGGGATTTACGGATTGTATCCTTCCAGTTAGTCCATAAGGATCAGACACCCAAATTCCAGGACCATACAATCCTGTTACATGAAATGCGCCAAAACCAAAACAAGCCACTCCTGCAAGAAATAAATGAATTCCAAAAATTTTGGGCAAATCTAAGGAAGGTTTTCCAGTACGTTCATCACAAAAGATTTCTAGATCCCAATAAACCCAATGCCAAATAGCTGCTAAAAAGCACAAGCCCGAAAACACAATATGTGCTCCGGCCACACCTTCGTAACTCCAAATACCCGGATTCGTGATAGTCCCTCCTGTGATATTCCAACCGCCCCACGAATTAGTTATTCCTAAACGAGTCATGAAAGGTATAACGAACATACCCTGTCTCCACATTGGATCAAGAACAGGATCAGAGGGGTCAAAAACTGCTAATTCATATAGAGCCATCGAACCGGCCCAACCAGCAACCAGAGCTGTGTGCATTATATGAACAGAAAGCAAACGGCCCGGATCATTTAATACAACAGTATGAACACGATACCAAGGTAAACCCATGAAAATACCCCTTATATCAACAAAAAAATAGACACTATGTAACTTTATTGCACTAGAAAAAACTATACTATGGACTCTAGCCTTTACAGTAGATTATCTTAGAAAAAGGATTCTTGTTCGAGTTTTTTATTAATAATGGAACAATCCTATTTGTAAAAATAAAAAGAAACAGATTTATTCTATACCCGATAAGTAACAAGACGCAATGGGGGAGAATACGAGAGGGGTTGACAACTTTCTCTATGAATATTTAAATAAATAAATGCAGACATACTTGTTTATCACCCCAATGGACTCATTCGTAACAACTTTATTTAGTATTCCTTTTTTTAATTTAAAAAAATGTAATATAACTCGAGTAAATCATTTTTAACACGCTAAGCTAATTCTTACGTTTCCACACTAAAGTGAGATATATGACTTTATTATTTCTCCATTTTATGCCCATTGGTGTTCCAAAAGTACCCTTTCGAAGCCCTGGGGAAGAAGATGCATCTTGGGTTGATATATAGTGCGACTTGTCAGATATAATAGGTCATATGGAATTTCCCCGTTTTCTCCCCCGATCGAGATATCCTCTCTTTCACCCCCAAAAGAGAATTGTTGAATCATAAAAAATTTGGAGCGTGAAGTGTAATGAAGTACAATTCTATCGATTTATTGGTTTTTAGAGAGGTATCCAGATTCTTATTCAAAACTATGAATAATTTATGGTTGGCTTGGTTGGACCAATAAAATAAAGTACCCAGGCTCTGTTTAGAAAAAAACCAATTGGTAATATATCTATGATCACCACTTCTATAATATCATATATTTTACAGAAAACATTAAATAAGAAGTTCAGAAAAGAAAGAAGTTATAACAAAAAGACATAGTATTGTAATATTTGTTCTATATGTACAAATCCAAATCGGGCAGATCTTTACTCAGAGTAGAAAAGAAACCTAAAAGAATTGAAAAGTCTATTCAGAAACAAGAAAATTACATTGTGATTGAAATTCGATCTCGATGAAAGCAATACATCAATGAGAAGTTAGTTCAATAAATTGAGTATATTATTTTTTTTCTTTAAAAGTTCGAAGAAGTCCATTATAAAAAGAAAAAGAGATTAAAAATCGACACATTGATTCCTTTTTGCTTATATAGTTTTTGGTGAACTGTATGCATCAAAAGGTGCATGTACAGCTCTTAAGGAAAAAAATGGAATCCTAATCAATCGACTTTATCGAGAAAGATTACTTTTTTTAGGTCAAGAGGTTGAGAGTGAAATATCTAATCAACTTATCGGTCTTATGGTATATCTCAGTATAGAGGACGATAATAAAGATTTGTATCTGTTTATAAATTCTCCGGGGGGGTGGGTAATACCCGGAATAGCTATTTATGATACTATGCAATTTGTACAACCAGATGTACAGACAGTATGTATGGGATTAGCCGCTTCAATGGGATCCTTTCTTTTGGCAGGAGGGGAAATTACCAAACGTTTAGCATTCCCTCACGCTTGGCGCCAATGATTCTTTTATTTGAGAAAATAAAAATATATATAAAGACTATACCTTCGCCATTAAAAGATTTTATTTATAAGTAATAAAAGCATGGTATTTTGAATTCTATATGCAAATGTTTTTTAAACCATTTGATTATATATAGAAAGAGTAGTATGAAAAAGAGGGTATTTACAATTTTATCTGATTTATCAGTAACCTAGTTTAATTTTAGTGTCACAGACTTTTTTGTTTTTTTCATACCACAAAGTTTTTAACAATTTTTATTTTCATTTAATTAGAAGAAAACGTAAAATATGAAAAAAAAAAGAAACTTTTGGATTGTTGAATAACAAACAAAATGAAATAAAAAAAAAACAACGGAACCATCATAGTATTTTAAAATATCTTCAAAAAGAAAAAAGAAAGTTGGTTATTGTATTGTTCATTATTTAAGGATCTGGATCCAAAAGACCCAATCGATTTTGTACTTCTTTTTTCTTCCATCCAAGAAAAAATTCATAAACGGAGAGAAAATTCATAGAAGAAAAAAGACTCTATCCATCTATCCATAGAGGAAAAAAATGAATTGCATACTTGGAAAAGCCGTATGCATTAATACGCAGAAAATGCTTGTACGGTTATTGAATCTTATTTTTGCTCATTTATTTTCTTATTTGTATTTATCCCTTTTACCTTTGTTTGGAGAAGAAAGAAAATCTTTACCAATATAGGAGAAATCTTTATCAAGATAAGGGAAACACTTAGTAAGTTATATAATCAGGGTAATGATCCACCAACCCGCTAGTTCTTTTTATGAGGCACAAACGGGAGAATTTATCCTGGAAGCAGAAGAACTACTGAAACTGCGCGAAACTATCACAAGGGTTTATGTGCAAAGAACGAGTAAACCTTTATGGATTATATCCGAAGACATGGAAAGGGATGTTTTTATGTCAGCAGCAGAAGCCCAAGCTCATGGAATTGTGGATCTTGTAGCAGTTGAATAAAAAATTAGTAGCAAGGATTATTCTAAAAAAATACAGGATTTGGAATTTCATTTTCGAATCCTCTTACTTTAATTTTAATATAATATATCTATGAATTAACTTATTAATAGGATATAAATAATTCAGAATCATCGGGTTAGGATTGATCTAAACCCGCTCATTATATATATATAGATAGATATACAACTCACCATGCCAACTATGAAACAACTTATTAGAAACACAAGACAGCCAATTCGAAACGTCACAAAATCCCCAGCTCTTCGGGGGTGCCCTCAGCGCCGAGGAACGTGTACCAGGGTGTATGTGCGACTCGTTCAGATCATATAATAAGAAAAAACCAATTTTTTCAGTATTGGCCATCGATTAAGATAGTATGAATGTAAAAATTCCATTCACACTATCTTAACTTAATATATATATTAAAAATATAGAAATTCTTCTATCATGTATAAAATTTATGGTTTGGATTGGTGCAAACCCAATAACCTTAAATTGCAATTTAAGATTACAAAGACTTTCCATTGGTAACAAATAGTTAAGTTACCCATTAAGCGGAGAAAATACTATTTCAATTAAAGATAAATTATGTCCTTAATGAATTTTGGAAGAACGGAATAAGAGGGTCAGCTACCCAGCAAAATTTCATACTTAAATACCGTTACTGTATAACTAGATTTGGTTGTGAAAACCTATTTACTAGATATTAAATGGGTAGAGCCAAACAGTGTGAACTGTACAAGTTAACAATAACATTAAAAAAAGGAATAGAAAAATGAAAAGAAAAAAGGCTCCGGTGTATAGAGAAGACCTGTTCGTTTATAAAAAAATCATAGAAACGATGGAACCCACCATTTTTTTTTTATCTATGTCCTATTTCATTTACTATGACTGTGTTTTTTGATACCTAGTATCAATGCAATTTGTTATTTTGAGGTTCAATATTTCAAAAAAAATCGTGGTTGGGGAGGTTATAGTAGCAAGAGCCATTGGAATTTTTTTTTATACATTGGAAGAATCCATTTTTGTTATTAATAGACTAGGAAGTAGAAAAGAATAACTTACAAAACACAAAATTCAAATAGTTATTCATCAAAATCTCATTTATTCAATGACCAGAATTAAACGAGGATATATAGCTCGGAAACGGAGGACAAAAATTCGTTTATTTACATCAAGCTTTCGCGGAGCTCATTCAAGACTTACTCGAACTATTACTCAACAGAAAATGAAAGCTTTGGTTTCGGCTCATCAGGATAGAGATAGGAAAAAAAGAGATTTTCGTGGTTTATGGATTAGTCGAATAAATGCAGTAATTCGCGAGAATCAAAAAATATATTATATTTACAGTAATTTAATATATAATCTATACATGAAGCAATTACTTCTTAATCGTAAAATAGTTGCACAAATAGCTATATTAAAAGAGAATTGTCTTTTTATGATTGCCAACGATATCATAAAAACAAAAAATCGCCCGAGACCGTACTCCGGGAAGGTATAGAATAAAAATTTGTTTATTTTGACAGCTTTTCTTTTATCATATGATCATATGATAAAAGAAAAGCTGTCAAAATAAACAACCATCCTTAAAAATAAATTATTATTCGTCACCGATTATCTTGTTTCTTACAACAGAACAACCCAAATTTAATTACTGTTGTTTTCAAACAAAACATCAATCCATGTTTAATTTAAATCTAAATTCCAATTTTATTTCGAATTTTTAATTTCTATTTTTTTTTTTTTTAAAAGTAGTAGTTCTAGCGGTCGACTCGCTTTTTTCAAATTGTTTTTCATTATTAAGAAAAGGTAACGAAGATAAAATACGAGCTTGTTTTATAGCAATCGTAATTAATCGTTGTTGTTTTAAGGTCAATCTATTTACGCGTCTGGATAATATTTTTCCCTGTTCACTAATAAATCGACTAATTAAACCCATGTTTTTATAATCAATTCGGTCCCCCGATTGGATCGGGGGCAAACGCCTACGAAAAGATCGCTTGGATTTAAGAAAGAGTCGCTTAGATTTTTCCATGGTTTTATTCCTATTCTAAAAATAACATTTATTACATTACAAGAAAGGATTTGTTTTTTTTATTCTTACTTTTTTAATATATGTTTTTATATAAGGAGATATGTATAAAATTCAGCTATAAATTATAGATTTATTTATAGTATTAGTATATATATACAAAAAATAGATCATTTTACATGTTATGTTCTTTGGTTGGAAAGGTAACACACAAGCGATCAATTTTCTCTATTTCTTTATTTCTGCGTGAATTATATGTTTGCAACAGCGGGGACAAAATTTTCTCAATTCCAATCGACTAGGTGTATTGTGTCGATTCTTTTGAGTGATATATCTAGAAATACCCGTTGATTCCTTATTAACACTCTTTTTATTACAATCGGTACACTCCAAAATAACAGTTACTCGAATATCTTTACCCTTGGCCATGAACCTCCTTTGGGTTTTTAATTCACTTAACTCTTCTATTTTCGGATTCGAATCTAAGAAAAAACGAAAAAAATAGAAATTAAAAATTCGAAATAAAATTTTGAAAGATTTCACTCCAATTAATATTAATATAGTACAAAAATAATGCAATGATTTCGAACTATATTTCGTTTCAAATTACAATAAATGCAGTATTTTCATTTGTTAAAATATTTTATATGATATTTTTACCCCACCCTAGGCATTCTGTTTCGATTTCTGGTTTCACTCTATTATTAATAGAAATGGAATTGAATTATTAATTCAATTCCATTGAAGCCTGGACCAGATTCCAAATTCCACTCCGAATTTTAATGAAGCCTAATTTACCCTTTTATTCTTTAATCTTTTCTAACTTATTCTATTACAATTCGAAAAAAGAAGAAATAAAGAAGAAGAGATTAATTCTATATATTTAATTGGATCTATAATCTTTTTCATCCCTTCCCGTATCAATAACTAAAATGAAAAAAAGGGGAATATCAATGCATCTGGAAAAAAACGATTGATCTCTATCAAGAGGCCCGCCAAAGCCCCGAACCATAGAGTACTTACTACCGGTGCCACGGAAAGATATGTTTTTAGATCTCGCATTTCAAATCCTCCTTTTTTAATTTAAGTATTTTTTTATTCGATTTTTATTCTATATATATATATTATTTATTTTTAGAATATTATTTTCTTTTTCATATTCTATTGTATATTATAATATAGGAAACTAAAAAAATGGCAGAATAATTAATATATATATCAACAGAGAAAATAAAAATGTGGAAAACAAGACAAAGATTCTTTACAATAACACTATAAACAAATGGAAAGGGATGTAGCGCAGCTTGGTAGCGCGTTTGTTTTGGGTACAAAATGTCAC